ATTCGAACCCATAGCTGCTGATAGAACTAGAATAGATACTTTCTGTTTCCTACTCACACGAGCCCATATCCTTGCTTTTCTATCAATCTCTAATTCTAATCTTCCTCCCCAATCGGATATTATGGTGCCTGTATAGACCGACATTCCATTATGGCCCAATTCTGACCGATAATAGATACCGGGACTTTGCAATATTTGATTGATGACAATTCTGTATATTCCATTTACTATAGAAGTTCCCAAAGAATTCATTAGAGGAATGTTTCCAATAAAAATTGTTTGTTCCTGCATATCCCCTCGGCTTTTCCAAATTAATCCTGCGGATACATATAATTCAGAAGAATATGTGAATGATTCATATACAGCATCTCTTTCTTTTAGCAAGGGTTCTACCAATTGATATGTTTCCACAAATAATTGAAATTCAATTTCTTGATCCGTATCTTCAATTTTTGGAAACTTATAAAGTTCTTCTGTTAAGCCCTGATCAATGAACCTACAAAAGCCTTCAAATTGTATCTGATTCGACCCAGGTATTGTAGACATTCCCGCATTTCCATCTCCGAGCATTTTGAATTTCCCATTTATCAAAAAATCCCATTCGTTTCTCATTCTGCATTGATTCATATGATTCTATGCAGAATGCTGGAATTTAGATTCTGTTTACTGAATCACATGAAATTTTACCCAACTCCATAGAAATGGAATGTATGAAATACGTATGAACGGGGGAAAAAGAAGATTTTATACTTATACTTAATTAAATCGGAATTTCTAAGAGACGGATACAAATGGAAACGAAGCGATAAATTCCACTTAGACTTACGGAGTTTTGTATAGAATAAAAAAAAAATAATTCAACTTATACCATTATTATGATATTCCAATCCGCTTGGATACCAGAAAAAAAAATAAATAAAAGTCGTGATTTGATCTATTCGCTGAGATAAAGACATAAGAATCAGACACAATATAACAACATAAAGTTCATTTTTTTAGCACTTAACTTTTTGGTGGATTCCAGTGTTCAAAAAATGATTGCGGAGAACCCCTTTTTTCTTTTTTTAGTAGAATTTTTCGAATAGGATTGAAGTGCGTAAGAAGGCTTGTATTTAGTAAACCCGTGCCCATATAGCTATAGCTATCTATATATACATCACCCCCCCTTTATTGCATAGTTCGATTCGGGACAGCGCATGTCGTGCTCTATCAAAATTTCGATTTTCTCTTCAATCTAAATTGCAGTATGACATTTTTCGGCAAATTCCCTATAGAGAGGCACCATACACAGATAAGATAACCGATAAGCTAGAACTCGCCCCGAAACGATTTATGTTTGGGGTTTACATAGACTCATAATTGCTGTTATAATTGAAATTGAGAATTGAAATTGAGAAGGTTTTTTTTTTTCTATAAAAAAACCAATACCAATTAGGTAGGTATCAATTTTGATTTTCTTCTATCATTTATCATTAGGAAACACACTTTCCAATTTAAATCCAAGAGTCGGTCATGAATTTACAGTCACTAGTTAATGGTTCCAATTTGGCCTGAATTTTGGCTTTTGTGACTGAAAATACACATTTCTTTTTTCAATAGAAAAAAAAAAGAAAGAGAAAAGAGAGGGATTAAGATATTGTGTGTTTTGAAATACTATAAAATCAATTGCAGAAATGGAGCCGTCCAAAAAAAGAAAAAAAAAAAAAAGGACAGATTTCTTTTAGGCAAGATTTAAGAAAAACGAGATTTCAGAGGGAAGTACAAAAAAAAGACATTGAGTACCCCCCAAAACAAAACAAGCAAAGGGGGAATATTTTCATCTATTTTGGATCGTTTTGGCGGCATGGCCGAGCGGTAAGGTGGGGGACTGCAAATCCTTTTTCCCCAGTTCAAATCTGGGTGTCGCCTGATCAACAAACGATAAGACTCGAAATCCCTTATTCTGCTTGGCTGGTATAACTCGCCGAATCTTTTGCAGCAAAGTACACGACTCGTGACACTTTCTTGATTCTAAATAGCTGGGGTTTCTGTTCTTTAAAGTGCTGTCAATCCTTGCATTTAGAATTCACGGAAAGATTATAGTAGTGGAAGTGCTATCATATCAAATCAAGAGTTACCGATTTATTTCCACTGCTAATGTAGAGTCTACTGACCGGGTCTTGAATTAGATTGAATAGCCCGAGGGAGAATCGAATTAATAGTTATGGAAGGGGCGGGAGATACTTTGTATACAGTATACAGAGTATACAGACTCATGAGAGTCTCTGAGCGCACGGGCATTCAATCAATATTCGATTGGATGGATAATTGGCTTTTACTTAATGATAATGATAATCAAGGGCAACAAAAAAAAACGAAGAGGTCTTATTATTACTACATATTAGGTCACATTCCCTTTGATACTTCCAAAGAAAAGCGCGGCTGTGTATTTAGTTTCGTTTTACCGATTCGACTAGAAATCATATACGAACTTGTTCTAAGTGGATTTATTGGGGCGTTTCATATTTATTGGAGTCTTTCATCAAGGGCGTTGGGTCAAAATCCCTTTTTGACTCTGCACCAGTGATTCCACTATTATTAGGAAACAATAATGGAATAATTTCTTCATATTCATAGAGATAGGGGACATAATTCACATGGATATAGTAAGTCTCGCTTGGGCTGCTTTAATGGTAGTCTTTACATTTTCCCTTTCGCTCGTAGTATGGGGAAGAAGTGGACTCTAGAGATACTACTAATTGAGTTGGGAAATCAAACTGTATCACTTTTTTTCTAGATCGTTCTGCAAAGCCTTTTTAATTATATTAATTTCATTATTTAATAATTAATATAATAATTAACTGAATCTATTTCAATATATTTAATTCAGTAATTTCATTATAAGTAATTTCATTATATTTAATATATTTAATTCAGTAATTTAATAATTTAATTCCATTTAGAATTTCGAAATTGAATTAATCAAAATATCTTCATTTCGGAATTCTATTGTCTTGGATTCTAGCGAGGTAATTGTATTCGATTCTATTATGAATAGAATCCAATTCATAATATATATGAATAATACTCTTTCAGAATCCAAATCAAACAGATATTTCACAAATTCCCCTATTCCTATTTTGAAAGGAAAGAGGATATGGATAATAGGAATTTTATTCCAACCGAAGTCTTCCTAAATTTTCTATTTCGTTTTTCTGAACCGGCCCTTCCCGGAGTTATATATGGACAATGAGGAAGAACGCGGAAACCCGGACTCCTTTTTACTTTTTTTTTATTGGCCTTTTTACTGTTCAAAGAGAAAAGAAAGGAGTTCACGATTTAATATTTAAAAATAATAAGATTGTGCCTAGGTCAAGTCACATATTTCGCACTTACCGCTTGTTTTATTATTTTAGAAATTAGATTTCGGCTATGCTTTATTGACTCGTTTCATATCATGGCTCAAGGGCAAGGGTTGAAAATCGCTGAGGTACCCCTTTTGAAATCTGAAGAAGGTACCATAGAACTCCTTGGATCATCTGTCAACCGCTCAATCAATTACTTCTTCGGAATGCTAAAAAAAGATTACTTTATTTCTTTCATATTTCATTTTCTTTTATTAACTTGATTTTCTTTTAGTAATATACGCCCAAGTTTGTTTTTCTTTCATTGATTTGATTCTAATGGATACCGGGATTCATATTGAAACTAATCAGAAATCAAGAAATTAGAAAATCGTAAGAGCCGCCTTTCGCTTATTTCAGATTGATTGGAATAAACAAAAAGAAAATACAAATAGATGAAGCAAAGAAATAGAATTGAGATACTATATACATTACATATATTTAAGTCATATTCACATGTATGAAGATACATATCCATATTGTAGATTGATCTCTATTCAGTTTCTATCTTTATACATTACAATAATAAAAATAGATAGTATAGTAGAAAGATTCATATATGAGTCTTTCTACTATACTATCGGATCTCATAGGCTATTGCTGATTCTAGTCCGTTCATTTCATTTAAGACTAAGACGGGAAATTGGAATTTTTTTTTCTTAAATCATTGATAAGAACTAAGAAGTCGAGTTTCATTCAAATTAATCACCTTGACTGACCGTTTTTACGTATATTATAAGCAAAAAAGCAGTAGGAACTAGAACGAACAGTGTAGTAGCAATAAATGCGAGAATATTTACTTCCATAATCTCATCGTTTGGTTTTTTTTTTACTTCACAATAACTCGGGATTTAATCCCATAGAGATGATAACCCTTTCGCTTGTAAATTCAATGGGATCAATTACATTTCGATGATAGCGAATGGGATCAATATCATGAATAACAATATCTGACTGTCAAGTCGATTCATCGTCGAGAATTCAATAGTATAACATAGGCAGATCTTTTATCCACACACCGAATACTAACTTGAATCCCGGATTCAATCAAAAGAATTCCTTTACTTTAATACTAAAATACTAATAAATACTAAAATACTAATACTTTTTTTTTTATTTATCATTCTTTTTTTTATTTATCATTCTTTTCCATTCTGTCTTTTCTATAATCGACCGCCTTACTTGTACAACCACCTAACCGCTTCCACTTCCATTGTTTACAAATGTTTACAAAGGGTTTAGAAATAAACCAAACAAACAATCGAAACAAAATAGAAAAAGGAAAGGGGTTAAGTTCTAAACTCCTTTTTCGTTTTTTTTTTTAATGATATAATTTTCTTGAAAAAAAAAAAGAGAAAAGGATAGCATTAGGCATGAAATTCGACCGTTTTATTTTGACCCAGTTTAACAGAAAAAGGCGCGATATATTGATGTCTTTTTTTTATTGGATTTGGATCCGTCGGGACTGACGGGGCTCGAACCCGCAGCTTCCGCCTTGACAGGGCGGTGCTCTGACCAATTGAACTACAATCCCGGGGAAGTAAAAAGTACCGAATCCATATTCTTATGATTTCATTCAAACCATTTCATTTCTATTTAGATAAAAATCGACGTGTT